GTAAATAGTACCAAAACAAGCATCGGAAATAATATAGTATTATCCGATTCCTGGGGATAGGAAAAAATTCTTTTAGTGCCAAAATGATTAATAGTAATAAAAGGACATGTCATCCTTCTTACAGTACCACCAGTTTGATATATTTTTTTCCAAAAAAAACAAAAAAAGGAAGCCCTTTCATTATTATTTATTGTTAATAAAGGTAATAAACGCATTTTTCTTTTAAGCATTTTTGATCGCTGTTTACCCCATAAAGATATTGAATAGAATGCGCTGTTTTTTTTACCATTATAATTTTGAAAATAAATATTTAAATGCCCCTCAAAAGTAAGTAAATAAACCCGAAACATATAAAATGCAGTTAATCCTGCTGTAGAAAAAGCTATTATTGCGAAAATAGGTGAATATGACAAACTATCATTAAGAATTTCATCTTTAGACCAAAAACAGGCGAGAGGTGGAATACCACAAAGAGAAAGGGTTCCTAATAAAAAAGCAATTTTTGTAATTGGAACATGTTTTGTTAAACCACCCATAAGAACCATATTTTGACTCTTATCTGGAGAATAGCCGACAATACCTTCCATTGAATGAATAATGGATCCAGATCCTAAAAACAACAATGCTTTCGAATAAGCATGAGTAATCAAATGAAATAAAGCAGCTCGATAGGAGCCCATACCTAAAGCTAACATCATATAACCCAATTGAGACATTGTAGAATAGGCTAAACCTCTCTTAATATCTTTTTGAGCAAAAGCTAAAGTAGCTCCTAAGAGTACTGTTATTATACCTATCAAAGCTATTAGCTTCATTATGTAAGGTATAACTACGAAAAGAGGAAGAAGTCGAGCTACAAGAAAAATTCCCGCTGCTACCATGGTAGCAGCATGTATTAGAGCCGAAATAGGGGTAGGTCCTTCCATGGCATCTGGTAACCACACATGAAGAGGGAATTGTGCCGATTTAGCAATTGCACCGGAAAATAATAGGAAAGCGCACAAAGTAACAAATAAAAAATGAACCTCATTATCATTATTAGAAATCAAGTTATTGAATATTTCAAACAAATCCTGAAATTCGAAACTGCCTGTTAGCCAATAAAGACCTAAAATTCCTAATAATAAACCAAAATCGCCTACACGATTAGTTACGAATGCTTTTTGACAAGCATTGGACACACTAGGTCGTGTGAACCAAAAGCCTATTAATAGGTAAGAGCACATTCCAACCAATTCCCAAAAGATATAAATTTGTATTAAATTGGAACTGGTAACTAATCCCAGCATTGAAGTATTGAAAAAACTCATATAAACAAAAAATCTCAAATAGCCTTGATCATGAGACATATAACTGTCACTATAAACAAGAACTAAAATTCCAACCGTAGTAATTAATATTAACAAAATAGAAGTAAGTGGGTCAATCAAATACCCGAACTCTAAGGAAAAATCATTGTTGATGGTCCAAGACCATACATATTGATAAATGGAACTGCTATTTATTTGCTGAATAAACAGATCGGTCGAAAAAACCATAACTATACTTAACAATAAAACACTCGGAAAAGCCCATATACGGTGAAGTTTTTTTGTTGACACCGGAAAAAGTAGCAGCCCTATTCCTATTAACATAGGGACTGGAAGTGTAACGAAAGATAGAATCCATAAATATTGATATGTATGTTCCATAAAAAAATCTTATTATTTTTAATTAAAAAAAAAAAAAATGAATTAAGTTTAACTTATTTTATAATTAAGTTTAACTTATTTTATAACTGTCTTGACAATTATTATTTTTAATCACTATAGAAAATAGAACCTTTGATGCCTTCAATCCAATTTAAAGAAATACTAGGTAGATAAAAATGTGTAAATTTTGACTGATCTGGTTTAGATCATATGCTTGATCTGGATGATCTATCAAGGAATATATATTGAATTAGATAAGATTTTCCAGTTTTCAATTTGAAAGTCCGGGACAGAACTCGAAACTTTTTTTGTTATATTATATGTCCATAAATCAATATCTAATGGGGTTGCTAAACCTTAACACAAATTTTATACCTAACGAAACTCTAAGGATTAATACAATAAAAATTCATTTTTATTTTCATTAATTTGAATGTTTCAACAAAAAAATATTCCATTGAATTAACTCCTTCAAGCTCGCCAATTGAATAAAAAAGGGTTATTATAATTTTGAGCAAGCCGCCATGGTGAAATCGGTAGACACGCTGCTCTTAGGAAGCAGTGCTAGAGCATCTCGGTTCGAGTCCGAGTGGCGGCATAACATAATTAAATTATCTAATTATTAAAAGGATAGAATAAATCCTATAATGAATTCAATTCCATATGTAAAATTATGGATAATTAAAGTATTCCCCCCTTTTTTTTTATGATATTTTTGACTTTAGAACATATATTAACTCATATATCTTTTTCGGTCGTTTCAATTGTAATTCTAATTCATTTTCTAACCTTATTAGTCAATGAATTTGTGGGACTCTATGATTCGTCAGAAAAAGGCATGTTAACCACTTTTTTCTGCCTAACAGGATTACTAATTACTCGTTGGATTTATTCGGGACATTTACCAATAAGTGATTTATACGAATCATTAATATTTCTTTCATGGATTTTCTCTATTATTCATATGGTTCCATATTTTAAAAAACATAAGAATTATTTAAGCACAATAACCGCACCAAGTACTTTTTTTACCCAGGGCTTTGCTACTTGGGGTCTTTTAACCGATATGAATCAATCGAAAATTTTAGTACCTGCTCTCCAATCCCAGTGGTTAATAATGCACGTAAGTATGATGGTATCGGGCTATGCAGCTCTTTTATGCGGATCATTATTGTCAGCAGCCCTTCTCGTAATTACATTTCGAAAAGTCATAAGAATTGTTGGTAAAAACAATAATTTATTAAATGATTCATTTCCCGTTGATGAGATCCAATACATGATGGAAAAACGAAATATTTTAAAAAATACTTTTTTTACTTCTTCTAGGAATTATTACAGGTTTCAATTGATTCAACAATTAGATCATTGGGGTTTTCGTATTCTTAGTATAGGGTTTCTTTTTTTAACCATAGGTATTCTTTCAGGAGCAGTCTGGGCTAATGAAGCATGGGGATCATATTGGAATTGGGACCCAAAAGAAACTTGGGCATTTATTACTTGGACCATATTCGCGATTTATTTCCATACTCGAACAAATAAGAATTTGGAAGGTTTAAATTCGGCAATTGTTGCTTCGATCGGTTTTCTTATAATTTGGATATGCTATTTTGGGGTTAATTTATTAGGAATAGGACTACATAGTTATGGTTCATTTACATTAATATCCTAATTGAATTCAAGAACGAGTTTAACAAATATAACCATAAGCCAGTTTAACATATATATAAGAAGCTTCAGGTAAGTCGTTGAGAACCTTTTGAATCACTCCATTACTTGAGTGATTCAAAAGGTTCTCGCAAATGTTAAACATATCTGATTACAATTCCGTTTTTTTTTTTTTATTTTTTAATAACTACCTATAAAAAAAAAATTAGCTATAAAAAAAATTCGATAGAATAGCTTCGACCTTGTCAACTGATAATGAGAAAACGAAATCCGGATAAATACCAATACTAATTACAGGCAGAAGGATAGCAATCGAAACAAATAATTCCCGTGGTCCAGAATCAAAAAAATAAGAATTTGTGGCATTAAGCAGCTTGTATCCATAGAACATCTGGCGTAACATAGATAATAAATAAATAGGAGTCAATATCGTTCCAACTGCCGCTCCAAAAGTAATTAGTATTTTTGGCATTAAAAAATATTTTTTGGCGGTAATTATTCCAAAAAATACTACCAATTCTGCAAAAAAGCCGCTCATGCCCGGTAATGCAAGAGAAGCTAATGATAAGATACTGAACATCATGAATATTTTTGGCATTAGGGTAGCCATTCCGCCCATTTCGTCAAGATAAACAAGACGTATTCTATCATAACTTGTTCCTGACAAGAAAAAAAGCCCAGCGCCAATAAATCCATGAGATATTATTTGTAAAATGGCCCCGTTGAGTCCCATATCGCTTATAGAGCAAATTCCTATAATTGTAAAACCCATATGAGATACAGAAGAATAGGCTATTCTTTTTTTTAAATTTTTTTGACCAGAAGATGTTGAAGCTGCATAGATTATTTGTATTGCGCCTACTATTATCAACCAAGAAGAAAATATAGAATGGGCGTGGGATAATAATTCCATATTTATTCGAACCAATCCATATGCTCCCATTTTTAATAAGATTCCAGCTAAAAGCATACAAGTACTGTAATGTGCTTCTCCATGGGTGTCTGGTAACCATGTATGTAAGGGTATAATCGGTGATTTGACAGCAAAAGCAATAAGAAATCCAATATAGAATAGTATTTCCAAGGTCACAGGATATGATTGATTAGCTGATGTTTCAAAATTGAATGTTGGTTCATTGGAAGCATAGAAAGCGATACCTAAAGCTCCCATTAATAAAAAAACGGAACTTCCTGCAGTATACAAAATAAATTTTGTAGCTGAATACAGACGTTGCTTTCCCCCCCACATGGCTAGAAGTAGATAAACAGGAATTAATTCTAACTCCCACATAATGAAAAAAAGTAAAAGATTTTGAGAAGAAAATAATCCTATTTGACCACTATACATTGCTAACATCAAAAAATGAAATAATCGAGAATCCCGAGTAATTGGCCGAGCCGCTAAAGTAGCTAAAGTGGTGATAAATCCGGTCAGTAAAATAGGTCCTATAGAAAGTCCATCTATTCCTAATCTCCAGTAAAAATCAAAAAAATTAATCCATTGATAAGACTCCGTCAATTGGATTAAGGGATCGTCCAATTGGAAATAATAAGAGAATGCATAGGTCATTAAAAGGAGTTCTAGTACACATATAAGTATAGTATACCACCTAATTACCTTATTTCCTCTATGAGGGAAAACGAAAATCAAGGAACCCGCGAATATTGGTAAAACTACTAATACTGTTAACCAAGGAAAAGAATTCGTGGTAAAGACAAGATACACTTGGACAAGAAAAACCCGTACTCGAAAACCTAATCTATTTTTTTATTATTATTTTTTTAGTACGGGTTTTTGTCGGTAAACAAAAAATCAAATGTATTCAAGTGGTTTTTTCTGGAAAATATCAATAAGCTAGACCCATGCTTCGAGTTGTTTCATGCCATAGATAAACTCGAACACTCAAGAAATCAGTTGGACAGGCGGATTCGCATCTCTTACAGCCAACACAGTCTTCCGTTCTTGGAGCAGAAGCAATTTGCTTAGCTTTACACCCGTCCCAAGGTATCATTTCTAATACATCTGTGGGGCAGGCCCGGACACATTGAGTACACCCTATACATGTATCATAGATTTTTACTGAATGTGACATTGGAGCTATAATTTTTTTTAAAAAAAACGTCATAAATTTTCGATCTAGTAAATTTTGAAATGAATCATATATTTAGACACCAGATGAATCAATGATTTATCATAATTTGTCTATTCAATTTCGGATCGACTCATGAGATAGAACCAAGATACTTTAATTTCTTACGTTTTCGTAAACATTATCAGATACGCTATCTATCATAAATATCAATTCAAATTAATGAATCTAAATATTTTATATGATTAATACTACTTATTCAACAAATTCAATTGATTGATACGGATTGATTTTCTGTTACGATAAATTGACGAAACTATAGCCAGCCCGATAGCTGCTTCAGCGGCTGCGATAGATATAATAAAAATTGAAAAAATATTTCCTTTTAATTGGCGACTATCAAAAAAATCAGAAAATGTTACTAAATTTATATTGACGGCATTCAGTATAAGTTCAAGACACATAAGGGCTCTAACCATATTTCGACTCGTGATCAATCCATAGATACCGATAGAAAATAAATAAGCACTCAAACCAAGCACATGTTCGAGCATCATGGCCCCACTCCTTAGCGATTTCGATTTATTTCAATATGAACAATGAACAACAATTTAACATCAACAGATTAGATTGACTAGAATAAGAATATCACAAGTACAAAACAAAAAAAAAGATTGGAATATAGATCGAATAAAAGAATTTATATATGAATAATCCTCAAATAAATGTGATAACATAGAATAAAGTCTGATTTGGATTGCGATTACCAATTAAAAAGATTTATTACTGACGAGCCGTGGCAATCGCACCTATCAAAGCAACTAAAAGAATTATTGAAATGAATTCAAATGGAAGAAAAAAATCTGTTGCTAAATGAATTCCAATTTGTTGACCATTACTTACCAAATCTTGCTCTATAATCTGGTTTGCTCTTGTAGTCCAAATAATCCCATACCATGTTGTATCTGAAATAATAGTAATTAGTAAAACAAAAAGACTTGTACAAATTAGGGAAGTAAGACCATTCCCAACAGTCCAAAGATTGAAATCTTTGTAATCTTCTGAACCATTCATGAACATCACAGCAAATAAAATTAAAACATTTATAGCTCCCACATAAATAAGGAGCTGCGCCGCAGCTACAAAATGAGAGTTTGATAAAATATAGAATAAGGATATACAAACAAGAACCAATCCCAATGAAAAGGCAGAAAAAATTGGATTGGTAAGTAATACCACTCCTAGACCTCCTAATATAAGACCTAATCCTAGAAAGACTAAAAGAAAATCATGTATTGGTCCAGGTAAATTCATTGTACGTAAAATAAAAGATAAAAAAATCAAATTCTTTTTTTTCATGACTTTATTGACCCGACCAGGAGAAACTTATTTAGAATGGGTTAATTTAATCCTAAAAGGTTAAAATTACTGTAGTACTGATATCAGACTAATCCCATTCTTTCTCGAAAAAATAAAAATGGATACTTTAATTTCTATTTCGAAATAGAAATAATTATGGATAGAATTATGACTATATTAATAGATTTTCAATCTAAATTAAGCTACGCTGCAATTCTTACCAATCAATCAAATCCAATCGCTAGTTGGGATTTGTAGCTTTTGTAGTTATTGACCAAACAAAATGCAAAATGAAAAAAAAAAGATTTCAGACTTTTAGATCAAACCTAGATCTTTGTTTAATGATTAAAAATGACTCTTCAATCAATCTTTAATCAAAGGGGGTTTGTCCATTTTGATTAAAGATTGAGGTGAATTCAAAATTGTTCGAATTGTATAATCGTCAATTACTGACATTGGTAAACGACCTAAAGCAATTTGGTTATAATTCAATTCGTGACGATTATAGGTAGAAAGTTCATATTCTTCAGTCATTGATAAACAATTAGTTGGACAATACTCAACGCAGTTGCCACAAAATATACAGATTCCGAAATCAATACTGTAATTAAGCAATCGTTTCTTTCGAATATTAGTTTCCAATTCCCAATCAACAACAGGTAAATCTATAGGACATACACGAACACATACTTCACAAGCAATGCATTTATCAAATTCAAAATGGATTCGACCGCGGAAACGCTCCGATGTGATTAATTTTTCATAAGGATATTGAATAGTTACCGGTAAACGATTTACGTGGGATAAGGTAGTCATGAAACTTTGACCAATGTACCTTGCAGCCCGTATGGTTTGTTGACCATAATTCATGAACCCAGTTACCATAGGGAACATATCGTGAATCTCTATGAATAATTTTATATTTGTTTCTTTATCTTGTTTGAGACAAACTATAAATATACAAAAGAATTACTTTATAGTGAAAAGAGTTGGGAAGAGGTTGTTAATAATAAATTGCCAAGAGAAATAGGTAAAAGAAATTTCCATCCAAGATTTAATAGTTGGTCCATTCTTAGTCTAGGTAAAGTCCATCTTGTTGTGATAGGAATGAACAAGAACAAATAAGTTTTAACCAATGTAATAAGAATACCCATTGTTGTTCCAAAAACTCTACCTACTTTATTTATTTCAAAATCAAAAAACTCCGGGACAGATATGTACGGAATAGAGATATTCCAACCGCCCAAGTAAAGAACTGCTACAAATAATGAAGAGACTAATAAGTTTAGATAGGAAGCAACATAAAATAAACCAAATTTGATACCCGAATATTCAGTTTGATAACCTGCTACTAATTCTTCTTCTGCTTCTGGTAAATCAAAAGGTAATCTCTCACATTCTGCTAGGGAAGAAATGAAAAAAATGATAAATCCTATAGGTTGACGCCACAAATTCCATCCCCCCAAACCATATTTTGATTGTGCCTCAACTATATCAACTGTACTCGAACTGTTAGATAATCATAGTCGGTGATGACATCACTGTCCCCATCGCTATTACAGAACCATACATGAGATTTTCACCTCATATGGCTCCTCGAAGGCCATAAATAAATCTAAGGGCCAGATCATATTATTTATCTTGATCTATTTGTAGGATAGATAGGATCAAAATCTATCGGATGCCCCCAATTCAAAAATTTGACCAATGTAATTCTGTCTGTTATAATACTAAAGTAAAGTACTTCTGAATTGATCTCATCTTTTAAGAATTTCAATTTTTCTTTCTTGAGCAATAACTTAAATCTTTCAATAAAATACTTCTTGTAGAAATACCAATAAATATTTCAACCTATCATTTTCGATTACGAAAAAGAATTAGACATTCCATTAGTTCATGAATTATGACACGAATTCAATTTATATTTATATGAATATCGAGATAGGAAAGAAAGAAGAATAAAGGATTCTTTTTTTTCTTTTTCTATTGTAAGTCTATTCTTTTTTTTGTTCCTATTCTTCCTTCTGAAAAAAAAAAGGAAAAGATTACTTCGTTCCTGATAGTCATTTGTTTAATTGGTGGATAGGAGCATACTCTGGATCGGAATCGTGGGGAGTACTGCCTGATCATTTCTACTAATTTAAAGCCCCAATTAATATTCTTTTATTTTTGATAATTCTATTACTAATCTTTTATGTATCTTGGTGTTCCTAACCATCCACTCATTTTTATTTTTACTCAACTGCTCGGTAGCATTACTAGCATTACAATAATATATATATATATATATAAATGATAGTAAAAACTCAATAAGGTTGATTCTTTGAGCCCGCTTTCAAGCCAGGATGACTAATCAACCAATTTTGGGACAAATGATCTCATCTTCTTATGTTTATTTGTGCTTTCCTGTTGTACATAAGAAATGAGTCTCGATTTTTTTTACTGCAAATTTAGAAGCTGTTTTCTTTCACTCATATAACTATCTAATTTAGTTCATCAACCCAAATGATGAATAAAAAAATAAGGATATATATTCAATATATTCAATTAATTTTACCTTTTTCCTAATAAATAAAAAAAAAAAAAGGGGGGGGGATAGGGAAAAATTTATGTTTCAACGAATCGCACGTAGAGATATGGATAATACACAGAGAGTTAATGGTATTTCATAACTAATCGATTGAGCGGCAGCTCGTAGACCACCTAAAAAGGAATATTTATTATTTGATCCATATCCTGACATAAGAAGTCCAATGGGAGCAATACTTGAAATGGCAATCCATAAAAATACGCCGATATTTAGATCCGCTAAAACAAAGTGATAGCCAAAAGGAATTACTGAATAGCTTAATAGAGTTGATATGGCTGCTATGGATGGTCCGATACTAAATAAACGAGTATCCCCTCTAGATGGAAAAAGATTTTCTTTGAAAAGTAATTTTGTTCCATCCGCTAGAGCTTGAAGAACTCCAAAAGGACCGGCATATTCAGGTCCAATACGTTGTTGTATCCCTGCAGAAATTTCTCTTTCTAACCACACAATTACTAGTATGCCTATCGTGATTCCCAATACAAGAGTCAAAATAGGGACAAGCATCCATATAATTCCATAGATCTCGTTTAAGGATTTCAATCTGGAAAAAGAATTGATAGCTTGTACTGTTGTTGGATCAATTATCATTTCAACGATCAACTTCCCCCATAATAATATCTATGCTACCTAATATTGTCATAATATCAGCCAATTTCATTCTTTTAATTAATTGAGGAAGAATTTGCAAATTGATAAAACCCGGCGGGCGAATTTTCCATCTCCAAGGAAAACTACTTTGATCCCCTATCAGAAAAATTCCCAACTCTCCTTTTGGTGCTTCAACTCTAACATAAAGTTCTTGTTTCGGCAATTCAAAGGCGGGAGAAGTTTTTTTACTAATAAATCGATATTCAAAATCATTCCATTCTCGATTCCTTTCTCTAGCAAAACTTCGAGTTTCTAAATTTTCATAAGGCCCCCCTGGAATCCCTTCCAAAGCCTGTTGAATAATTTTTACGGATTCCGTCATTTCACCAATTCGGACTAAATAACGAGCTAGCGAATCCCCTTCCTTTTGCCACTGGACTCCCCAATCAAATTCGTCATAACACTCATAATGATCAACTTTACGAAGATCCCATCGTACTCCGGAAGCTCGTAGCATTGGTCCTGATAAACCCCAATTTATTGCTTCTTCTGCACTAACAATACCTATTCCTTCAACTCGTTGTAAAAAAATAGGATTTCGCGTAATAAGTTTTTGATATTCAGCAACTCCTGTTAAAAAATAATCGCAGAAATCCAAACATTTATCTAACCAGCCATGAGGTAGATCAGCTGCTACTCCTCCGATACGAAAATAATTATGCATCATTCTCATACCAGTCGCAGCTTCGAATAAATCATATATTAACTCTCTTTCTCTAAAAATGTAGAAGAAAGGGGTCTGCCCCCCAATATCTGCCATAAAAGGGCCAAGCCATAAGAGATGAGAAGCTATACGACTCAACTCCAACATAATTACTCTGATATAGCTAGCTCTTTTAGGTACTTGAATATTTCCCAACTGTTCCGGTCCATTTATGGTTATCGCTTCTGTAAACATAGTAGCTAAATAATCCCAACGTGTTACATAAGGCAAATATTGTATAATTGTTCGGTTTTCCGCAATTTTTTCCATCCCTCTGTGTAAATAACCTAATATTGGTTCGCAGTCAATAACATCTTCACCGTCTAGACTAAGGATGAGTCGAAGAACGCCATGCATTGATGGGTGGTGGGGCCCCATATTGACTATCATAAAGTCCTTTCTTGTAGCTGGTACATTCATAGGGGGTTCCTCGATTGATTTTTCCATGAATTACTGAAAACGAAAATAAGTTCATCAAAATTCAAGTTTAAGATCTAATAAATCAAATAATAAAAAAAAAAAAGACTCTTCAAATTAACGAGTTTTTGATTCCCGAATGTTCAACTGGCTAATTAATTCTTTATAACGTACTCCATTTTTCTTTGCCAAATAAGATAGTAGTCGTTGGCGTTTTCCTAGAATTTTCCGTAAACCTCTTTGAGATAAATAGTCTTTTCTATGCAATTCCAAATGTGAAGTAAGTCTTCGTATCTTATTAGTAAAACTTACTATTTGAAATTCAACGGATCCCTTGTTTTCTTTGTTGTCTTCTTGTGAAATAATTGAAATGAATGCACTTTTTACCATAAAATGAAATCCCCCTCCTCCCGCCTTTGTTAAGTATAGTTTTATTGATCAGTAATAATAAATAATGTAATATTAAATAAGAATGTCAGTTGGTTTGAATTTGGTATACACAATAATCTTCAATTCGTTAGGAATTCAAAAATCAATCCAATTTTTTTTTTGATTCGGCTAGAAATACATAAAAGATGGTATATTTCTTCCCTTACAAAGGAAAAAAAATTATATCTATATCTAAAAATCTAAAACGAAAAATTGGATTGATTCATTTCTAGATCGAATTGATACATGATTGAATTCCATATATCAGAATGGAATATGGGATGTAAAACAATGTATATGGACGTCTCTCTTTGTTTTCATATATTTCATATACTAGATTAGATATGCTATGGGATATATATGACAAATGGAACTTTACCGAATTTTTAATCGTGGACATATATGTATCCTTACCATACTAAACCGACTAGCATTATTGGTATCAAACCAATAGCGATTTATACAAGCTAAATCTTCTAATCGATAATTGGGCCAAAGAAAAAGTTTTAATTTAATTAGTTTATTTTTATCTCTATCAAAACGTTTGCTTTTATCTATAATGTGAGCGTGGTTTTTTATGTTATTATTATTGATAATTTCTGTATTGATATCATTTTCATTTTTTGAATTGAAAGAAATTAGAATTCTCAATTCTCTACGATGTTTAGAGGATAAAAGATTTTCGGGAACAAGTAAATCATAATTATTTTTGTCTTTATTTCTAATTAAACTTTGATTTATTACAATAGAGTTTTTTTTTCTGTATCTTTGATTAATTTGTTGTTTTCTCTTATGAACCAATAAAATATTTATGGTTTGATACATAATAAATTTTCCATCATTTTTTACCGACAGACGGGTTGATTCGATAATCAATATTCCCTTTTTCATCAATTCTGTAAGAGTTAAATCTTTCTGAATCATTAGAATATCTAGACTCAGTTCTCCCCTTTGAATAGAGGATATAATAATTTCTCGTGGATTTGTCAGTCTAAGCAAGAGACAATATATTTTGATATTATTGATTATTTTTTGATTTAAAGAATCATCCCATCTTAATTGAAAGCATAAATACCTTTTTAGCAAAAAATCAAGTTCTGCTTCCGTATTACTTTTGTATTGCTTTTTCTTTCTACGCTCTTTCCTGTCTGATCTTGCATAATCTTCTTCAACATCTTTTTCTTGGTTTGCTAGAACTGATTCAAGATCTACTTGATCCTCAGACTCTTTTTCTTCATGATTTTGATTTTTTAATTGAATGGATTTTGTTTCATTCGATGATAAAGGATCGTTATTTTGCTTTCTGTTGATTTTTTTATTTTCACTAACATCTTTAGTTCCATTAAAATTTAAAAAAAGTAATTTGATTGGTATCATCCATGATTTTATCTTATATGCCTTGCAAAGTATCACAAATTTTGGAAAGAACCAAAATTCTAAATTTGATGTAGGACGATCTAGTATTTCTTCATTCATTCCCATCCAATCAAAAAGGTTTTTTTTTTGTTTGGTTCCGGTATCGATCCAGGATTCAATATCGACTTTCTTTCTAAGACAAAAAGGGAGAATTCTCCAATCCAAATATTTTCTATGCGAGCTTTTTTCCGTATCGATAATATCATCTTCTCTTAGATGCTTATTGACAGGGATACCTCCCGACATATCAAATAATTTACTTTTATCTATTTTGTAATTATAAAAAATCTCTTGCTTATTATTTAATTTGAATGGTAATTCATAAATAGATGAGTCTTTCTTATCTTCATAATTAATGGATTTATATAATAAAATATTATATCTATAGTATTTTTTAAAATTATCTTTTTGGTTCGATAATGAATCGACTTCCAAATTATTTTGTTTTTCGTAATGAATAAATTGGTCTTTTTCATATAAATTCCATTTATTTAAATCCTTATTTTGAATCATATGCTGTTGATTCATTTTATTTCGCCATTTTTGCGATATTAAGCTAGACCATCTGATCTGAGATAAATCGTATTTATATTGATAATTACTTCTTACCCAGTTTTTCCATTCATTCATTACAGAATTTTTAAAATTTGTATTTTTTAATTTGAACTGAAATCCTCCTTGGACTCCAAAATAATCTTTTATTTCATTCTTAAGAAAACGAGATGCTCCATGATATTGAAGGACAGATCTTAACTTATATAGGTTAATAACTTGGACTTGTGATAATTTGTAAAATACATATGCTTGTGACAAAGAGGTTACGTTATACAAAATCTGTGAGTTCTTGTTAAAATTACTATAATTAAATACCTTTTTTATACTCGAGATAAAGTGAATTAGTGTATTTTGATTTGTTTTATCAAGTCTTTGGTGATTTTCGTTTTTATTATACATAGAAATGTATTTAGTAATCATTTTTCTTGGTGATTCACGAAAAAACTGTACATTGATCCTCGGAATATTAATGATAGCTAGAAGGATATCTATATATATCTTTTCAATCAAAATTTTTATAAAAAAATATGATTTACGGACTAATTGAGCATTGTTTCTTTTTAATATCTTTAAAATATTTTTTGATGATTTTAATTTTAATCGTTTAGCATTATAACTTAGTTTGTTAGGACTAATATTTCTTTCTGAGATTAGAAATCGTTTTTTCTTTTCTTTTGTAATTTTTTCTATTTGATTTCTTATTGTCTTTGTTCTGGCATTCAGATCTTTCATTTTTTTTTCTGTCAGTGAATAGTTTATCCAATCCATAGATCGAATTGAAGTGGAAAATTTATGAATAGTCCCATTAGTGATTGGTGAATCTTTTTCGTTTTTAGTTTCATTTAATTCAGATACTTCTCTAAATCCAAATAATAGAATCGGATTTCTTTTTGATTTTGATATTATTTCTTTTACAAATAGAATACTTTTGATGAACCAGTTTTTTGTTTCTTTCGGTAAATGTAGAAATATTTTTCTTTTTTCTTTAAAAATTGTTAGAGTTAGAAAACCATTTTTTTTCAACTTTCTAATTTTTTTTTTTAATTTTTTAAAAATGGGTTCAAAAAGTGAAAGTTCTTTTCGGGGAGAACCAAAAGGAAGTTCAGTTTCCATTCCCAAAACTGTTAAAAAACAAAAATCATGTTTTTGTCTTTTCTTTTTTATTGGATCTTTAGAAAAGAATTTTAACTTAGATCTGTGCCAAGGTTGTAGTCGAAAAGGAAATAGGATCTTTATTTGAATACCGTCTGTTAACCAGTTTTTAGGAAATTCTGTTTCTGATAATTGAACTCCATTATAAGTGCATTTAACATGCATTTCTCTATTCCAATCCTTTAAATCCTCGGACCATTCGGGAATTTGAAATAATAACATACGAATGATATTTTTAGCTATTATTAATGAAGGCAATATAATATATTTTCGAAGAATCGA